GCTAGCGTAGCTTAATTAAAGCATAACACTGAAGATGTTAAGATGGACCCTAGAAAGTCCCGCAAGCACAAAGGCTTGGTCCTGACTTTATTATCAACTTTAGCCAAACTTACACATGCAAGTATCCGCGCCCCTGTGAGAATGCCCTACAGTTCCCCGCCCGGGAACAAGGAGCTGGTATCAGGCACAAACCCTACTGAGCCCACGACACCTTGCTTAGCCACACCCTCAAGGGAACTCAGCAGTGATAAACATTAAGCCATAAGTGAAAACTTGACTTAGTTAAAGCTAAGAGGGCCGGTAAAACTCGTGCCAGCCACCGCGGTTATACGAGAGGCCCAAGTTGACAAACACCGGCGTAAAGCGTGGTTAAGTTAAAAATCATACTAAAGCCAAACATCTTCAAGACTGTTATACGTAACCGAAGACAGGAAGTCCAACCACGAAAGTCGCTTTATCTGATCTGAATCCACGAAAGCTAAGGAACAAACTGGGATTAGATACCCCACTATGCCTAGCCCTAAACATTGATAGTACTCTACACCCACTATCCGCCCGGGTACTACAAGCAATAGCTTAAAACCCAAAGGACTTGGCGGTGCTTTAGACCCACCTAGAGGAGCCTGTTCTAGAACCGATAACCCCCGTTCAACCTCACCCTTTCTTGTTTTACCCGCCTATATACCGCCGTCGTCAGCTTACCCTGTGAGGGACTAGTAGTAAGCAGAACTGGTACAGCCTAAAACGTCAGGTCGAGGTGTAGCGTATGGAAGGGGAAGAAATGGGCTACATTCGCTACCGCAGCGAACACGAATGATGCACTGAAACACACATCTGAAGGAGGATTTAGCAGTAAGCTGGAAATAGAGCGTCCCGCTGAAACTGGCCCTGAAGCGCGCACACACCGCCCGTCACTCTCCCCAAGAACTCAAGCCAGTTAACTAAAACGTAATAATTAAAAAGGGGAGGCAAGTCGTAACATGGTAAGTGTACCGGAAGGTGCACTTGGTAAAATCAGAGCGTAGCTAAGATAGAAAAGCATCTCCCTTACACTGAGAAGTCACCCATGCAAGTCGGGTCGCCCTGAAGCCCAACAGCTAGCCCACCTAAGCAAACTCAACAAACCCCTGTTAATACCCCCTAAGTACCCCAGTATTTTAACTAAACAAACCATTTTTCCCCCTTAGTATAGGCGATAGAAAAGGACAAAGGCGCAATAGAGAAAGTACCGCAAGGGAATGCTGAAAGAGAAGTGAAACAACCCAGTGAAGCTTTAAAAAGCAGAGCTTAACACTCGTACCTTTTGCATCATGATTTAGCGAGTGTACCTCAAGCAAAGCGAACTTTAGTTTGACGTCCCGAAACTACGTGAGCTACTCCAAGACAGCCTATTAATAGGGCTTACCCGTCTCTGTGGCAAAAGAGTGGGGAGAGCTTTGAGTAGAGGTGACAAACCTACCGAACCTAGTTATAGCTGGTTGTCCAGGAAATGAATAGAAGTTCAGCCTCCTGGCTTCTCTCTTCGCACTGGTTTAACCCCTATTGATGCTTAAAGAAACCAAGAGAGTTAGTCAAAGGGGGTACAGCCCCTTTGAATCAAGACACAACTTTATTAGGAGGGTAAAGATCATAATAATTAGAGCTAAGTGTTCCGGTGGGCCTAAAAGCAGCCATCCCCTTAGAAAGCGTTAAAGCTCGGACATACAACCTCCCCTTCTTATTCTGATCCCCTAATCTTACCCCCCTACCCATACTGGACCGTCCCATGCCCCCATGGGAGTGACTATGCTAATATGAGTAATAAGAGAGCCCAAGGCTCTCTCCCTGCACACGTGTACATCGGAACGGACACCCCACCGACAATTAACGGCCCCAAACAAAGAGGGCATTGGATAGCAAATCAAATAACCAGAAGAGCCTCCAACAATACACCGTTAACCCCACACAGGTGTGCCCCCGGGAAAGACCAAAAGAAAGAGAAGGAACTCGGCAAACACATAAGCCTCGCCTGTTTACCAAAAACATCGCCTCTTGTACCTCAAAAATAAGAGGTCCCGCCTGCCCTGTGACTATTTGTTTAACGGCCGCGGTATTTTGACCGTGCGAAGGTAGCGCAATCACTTGTCTTTTAAATGAAGACCCGTATGAATGGCATAACGAGGGCTTAACTGTCTCCTCTTTCCGGTCAATGAAGTTGATCTTCCCGTGCAGAAGCGGGAATGCACCCATAAGACGAGAAGACCCTATGGAGCTTTAGACGCAAGAGCAGCCCACGTTAAGCACCCCCACAAAGGACTAAACCAAGTGGGCCCTGCCCTAATGTCTTTGGTTGGGGCGACCGCGGGGAATTAAAGAACCCCCACGTGGAATGGGAACACTTTCCTACAACCAAGAGCTACAGCTCTAGAAAACAGAACTTCTGACCAACAAGATCCGGCAGTGCCGATCAACGGACCGAGTTACCCTAGGGATAACAGCGCAATCCTCTTTTAGAGTCCATATCGACAAGGGGGTTTACGACCTCGATGTTGGATCAGGACATCCTAATGGTGCAGCCGCTATTAAGGGTTCGTTTGTTCAACGATTAAAGTCCTACGTGATCTGAGTTCAGACCGGAGTAATCCAGGTCAGTTTCTATCTATGATATGCTCTTTTCTAGTACGAAAGGACCGAAAAGAAGAGGCCCATGCCAAAGGCACGCCTCCCCCCCACCTAATGAAGTCAACTAAACTAGGCAATAGGGCATGCCCCTATGCCTAAAAAAATGGCATGTTAAGGGGGCAGAGCCCGGTAATTGCAAAAGACCTAAGCCCTTTCGACAGAGGTTCAAATCCTCTCCTCAACTATGCTCTCCACCCTCATTACACACGTCGTTAATCCGCTTACTTTTATCGTCCCCATTCTCCTGGCCGTCGCTTTTCTCACCCTCCTTGAACGGAAAGTGCTTGGCTATATACAGCTACGAAAGGGCCCCAACGTTGTGGGGCCCTACGGGCTTCTACAGCCCATCGCCGACGGCCTCAAACTCTTCATCAAAGAGCCTGTTCGCCCCTCCACTTCCTCCCCCGTGCTCTTCCTCCTTGCCCCAATTCTAGCTCTTACCCTTGCCCTCACCCTATGAGCCCCTATGCCCCTCCCCTACCCTGTCTTTGACCTTAACTTAGGTATCTTGTTTATCCTCGCCCTCTCCAGCCTTGCAGTCTACTCAATTCTTGGCTCTGGCTGAGCCTCTAATTCAAAGTACGCTTTGATCGGGGCCCTACGGGCGGTGGCCCAAACTATCTCATACGAAGTCAGCCTCGGACTAATCCTCCTTAACATCATCATCTTCACCGGCGGGTTTACACTGCAGACATTTAATGTAGCCCAGGAAAGTGTTTGACTAATTTTACCCGCCTGACCCCTTGCCGCCATGTGATACATCTCAACCCTCGCTGAGACAAATCGCGCCCCYTTCGATCTGACAGAGGRRGAGTCTGAGCTCGTCTCCGGCTTTAATGTCGAATATGCAGATGGCCCTTTTGCACTCTTTTTTCTGGCAGAGTACGCCAACATCTTACTAATAAATACACTCTCAGCCACCCTTTTCTTGGGCGCTTCTCATATCCCCTCCCTCCCTGAACTCACGGCCATTAACCTCATGACCAAAGCAGCCCTCTTGTCAGTCGTATTCCTTTGGGTGCGGGCCTCCTACCCCCGCTTTCGATACGATCAACTTATGCACCTTATCTGAAAGAACTTCCTCCCGCTCACCCTTGCATTGGTTGTTTGACACCTCTCCCTCCCTATCGCTTTTGCTGGGCTGCCCCCACAGCTGTAGCGTTGGAGCTGTGCCTGAAGAAAAGGGCCACTTTGATAGAGTGACTTATAGGGGTTAGAGTCCCCTCCGCTCCTTAGAAAGAAGGGGTTCGAACCCTACCTAAAGAGATCAAAACTCTTAGTGCTTCCACTACACCACTTCCTAGTAAGGTCAGCTAATTAAGCTCTTGGGCCCATACCCCAAATATGTTGGTTAAAATCCTTCCTTTGCTAATGAACCCCTACATCTTATCCACCCTCCTCTTTGGACTGGGCTTGGGAACCACCCTTACTTTCGCTAGTTCCCACTGGCTCCTCGCCTGAATGGGCCTCGAGATAAATACGCTAGCCATCATTCCACTGATGGCACAGCACCACCACCCCCGCGCCGTTGAAGCTACAACTAAATACTTCCTAACACAAGCCACCGGAGCGGCAATGTTGCTCTTTGCAAGCACCACCAACGCCTGATTAACAGGACAATGGGATATCCAACAGATATCACACCCCCTTCCTGTTACCATGGTTACTCTTGCCCTAGCCCTAAAAGTGGGCCTCGCCCCCCTACACTCCTGACTCCCCGAAGTTATCCAGGGGTTGGACCTTACCACAGGACTTATCTTGTCCACTTGACAAAAATTGGCCCCCTTTGCCCTCCTTTTGCAGGTCCAACCAACCAACACAACCCTTCTCGTCACACTGGGTCTAGCATCTACCCTTGTCGGCGGATGAGGGGGCCTCAATCAAACACAGCTACGCAAAATTCTTGCTTACTCATCAATTGCTCATCTTGGATGAATAATTCTTGTTGTACAATACTCCCCATCTTTAACCATTCTTGCACTACTTACATACATCATCATGACACTATCAACTTTTCTTGTGTTTAAGCTTAACAGCTCCACAACAATTAACGCCCTTGCCACTTCCTGGGCAAAAGCACCAGCCCTGACATCTCTGACCCCTCTCCTCCTCTTATCCTTGGGTGGCCTCCCACCACTTACGGGCTTCATGCCAAAATGACTAATCTTACAGGAGCTAGCCAAGCAAGAACTAGCCTCCACCGCCACCTTTGCCGCACTCACCGCCCTTCTCAGCCTATATTTTTACCTCCGTCTTTCATACGCTATAGCACTAACCATGTCCCCTAACAACACCGCTGGCACCACCCCGTGACGCCTCCCGTCGTCCCAGATCACCCTCCCCCTCGCTGTTTCCACCTCCGCAACCCTGCTCTTGCTCCCCCTCACCCCAGCTGCAACAGCCCTCTTGACCCTTTAAGGGGCTTAGGCTAACCAAAGACCAGGGGCCTTCAAAGCCCCCAGTGGGGGTGAAAATCCCCCAGCCCCTGTTAAGACTTGCGGGGTATTATCCCACATCTCCTGCGTGCAAAGCAGACACTTTAACTAAGCTAAAGCCTTTCTAGGTGGGTAGGCCTCGATCCTACAAACTCTTAGTTAACAGCTAAGTGCTCTAACCAGCGAGCATCCACCTACCTTTCCCTCGCCTGTCGTACGAGTAGAGGCGAGGGAAAGCCCCAGCAGGAGTTAGTCTGCCTCTTAAGATTTGCAATCTTATATGTTGAACACCTTGGGGCTTGGTAAGAAGAGGACTCAAACCTCTGTCTATGGGGTTACAATCCACCGCTTAAAACTCAGCCATCCTACCTGTGGCCATCACACGATGATTCTTCTCGACAAATCACAAAGACATTGGCACCCTATATCTAGTATTTGGTGCTTGAGCCGGAATAGTAGGCACAGCTTTAAGCCTCCTAATCCGAGCAGAATTAAGCCAGCCCGGCGCCCTTTTAGGGGACGACCAGATTTATAATGTTATTGTTACGGCCCATGCTTTCGTAATAATTTTCTTTATAGTAATACCAATTATAATCGGAGGTTTCGGGAACTGACTCATCCCCCTAATGATCGGAGCCCCTGATATGGCCTTTCCTCGAATAAACAACATGAGCTTTTGACTTCTCCCCCCGTCTTTCCTTCTCCTCCTTGCCTCTTCGGGGGTCGAAGCAGGGGCCGGAACCGGATGAACAGTCTACCCTCCCCTCGCCGGAAACCTCGCCCACGCAGGTGCATCTGTAGACCTTACGATCTTCTCCCTCCACCTAGCAGGAATCTCCTCTATTCTTGGAGCAATTAACTTTATTACAACCATCATTAACATGAAACCCCCTGCTATTTCTCAGTACCAGACTCCTCTCTTCGTATGATCTGTTCTTATTACTGCTGTCTTACTGCTTCTTTCCCTCCCCGTTCTCGCTGCCGGCATTACCATACTCCTAACAGACCGAAACCTTAACACCACCTTCTTCGACCCTGCCGGAGGAGGGGACCCAATCCTTTATCAACATCTCTTTTGATTCTTTGGTCACCCTGAAGTCTATATTCTTATCTTACCAGGATTCGGCATGGTTTCCCACATTGTTGCCTACTACTCAGGGAAAAAAGAACCTTTTGGATATATAGGCATGGTATGAGCCATGATGGCTATTGGCCTTCTGGGATTTATCGTGTGAGCCCATCACATATTTACGGTCGGAATAGACGTGGACACCCGAGCCTACTTTACATCCGCCACAATAATTATTGCCATTCCAACAGGCGTTAAAGTTTTCAGCTGACTTGCCACCCTCCACGGTGGCTCCATCAAATGAGAAACCCCTCTTTTATGAGCCCTTGGCTTCATTTTCCTCTTTACAGTTGGAGGTCTGACAGGTATCGTCCTTGCCAATTCCTCCCTAGACATTGTTCTCCACGACACTTACTACGTAGTTGCCCACTTCCACTACGTACTATCTATGGGCGCCGTCTTTGCCATCGTTGCAGGCTTCGTCCACTGGTTCCCGCTTTTCTCAGGGTACACACTTCACAGCACCTGAACAAAAATCCACTTCGGGGTAATATTCCTTGGAGTAAACCTCACCTTCTTCCCCCAACACTTCCTGGGCTTAGCTGGAATGCCACGGCGATACTCAGACTACCCAGACGCCTATACCCTGTGAAACACTGTCTCTTCAATTGGATCTCTGATCTCCCTTGTAGCAGTAATTATGTTTCTCTTTATTATCTGAGAAGCTTTCGCTGCCAAACGTGAAGTCCTAGCCGTAGAACTTACAACAACCAATGTAGAATGACTGCATGGCTGCCCTCCCCCTTACCACACATTTGAGGAGCCTGCATTCGTTCTAGTTCAATCAAACTAACGAGAAAGGGAGGAGTCGAACCCCCATAGGCTGGTTTCAAGCCAACCACATAACCGCTCTGTCACTTTCTTCATAAGACGCTAGTAAAACGGTACATTACACCGCCTTGTCAAGGCAGAATTGTGGGTTAAAGTCCCGCGTGTCTTAGCCCTTCGCCTCCCCCCCCCCCCCCCCAATGGCCCATCCCTCTCAATTAGGATTTCAAGATGCAGCTTCACCTGTTATAGAAGAACTTCTTCATTTTCATGATCACGCCTTAATAATCGTCTTTCTAATTAGCACCCTAGTCCTTTACATTATTGTAGCGATAGTCTCCACAAAACTAACCAACAAGTACATCCTAGACTCTCAAGAAATTGAGATTATCTGAACCGTTCTCCCAGCAATTATCCTTATTCTCATCGCCCTCCCCTCCCTGCGCATTCTTTACCTTATAGACGAAATCAATAGCCCCCTTCTCACAATCAAAGCCGTCGGCCATCAGTGGTATTGAAGCTACGAATACACAGACTATGAAGACCTCGGGTTTGACGCGTATATAATCCCCACCCAAGACCTCACCCCTGGCCAGTTCCGGCTCTTAGAAGCAGACCACCGCATGGTGATTCCCGTAGAATCCCCCATTCGAGTCCTAGTCTCCGCTGACGACGTCCTTCACTCATGGGCAGTCCCAGCTCTTGGAATTAAAATGGACGCAGTCCCAGGCCGGCTAAACCAAACAGCTTTCATTGCATCTCGCCCCGGCATCTTCTACGGGCAATGCTCTGAAATCTGCGGGGCCAACCACAGCTTTATGCCCATCGTAGTTGAAGCAGTACCCCTAGAACACTTTGAAAATTGATCGTCACGAATGCTTGAGGACGCCTCGCTAAGAAGCTAAACAGGGAACAGCGTTAGCCTTTTAAGCTAAAGATTGGTGACTCCCAACCACCCTTAGCGACCATGCCTCAACTCAACCCCGCACCTTGATTTGCCATTCTAGTCTTCTCGTGACTAGTTTTCCTGACCATCATTCCACCAAAAGTGATAGCGCACACCTTCCCGAACGAACCGACACTACAAAGTGCCGAAAAACCCAAAACAGAGTCCTGAACCTGACCATGACAGTAAGCCTCTTTGACCAGTTTATAAGCCCCACACTACTAGGCCTCCCCCTAATCGCCCTTGCCATTACCCTTCCTTGAGTAATATACCCCGCCCCTACAACCCGCTGACTTAATAGCCGCTTCTTAGCCCTACAAGGCTGATTTATTAACCGCTTTACGCAGCAACTTCTTCTTCCACTAAGCCTGGGCGGGCACAAGTGAGCAGCCCTCTTGACCTCCCTTATAATCTTTCTTATCACAATAAACATATTAGGCCTACTTCCCTACACCTTTACCCCAACTACACAACTTTCTCTTAACCTGGGTCTTGCAACACCCCTCTGATTAGCCACCGTTATTATTGGCATGCGAAACCAGCCAACACATGCCCTGGGCCACCTCTTACCGGAAGGCACCCCGGGCCCCCTCATTCCCGTCCTCATCGTCATCGAAACAATCAGCCTTTTTATTCGCCCCCTCGCATTAGGCGTACGACTTACCGCTAACCTCACCGCCGGACATCTTCTAATTCAGCTAATTTCAACAGCCGCCTTTGTGCTTCTTTCATCCATACCCGCTGTAGCCCTTCTAACATCTACAGTCCTAGTACTACTTACCCTGCTTGAAGTTGCTGTCGCCATAATTCAAGCTTACGTCTTTGTTCTTCTTTTAACCCTTTATCTTCAAGAAAACGTCTAATGGCCCATCAAGCACACGCATACCACATAGTTGACCCCAGCCCTTGACCTTTAACAGGAGCAATTGCTGCCCTACTAATAACATCAGGCTTAGCAACCTGATTCCACTTCCAGTCTACAACCCTTATGACCCTTGGCACCGCCCTTCTTCTCCTCACTATATTCCAGTGGTGGCGAGATATCGTACGAGAAGGCACCTTCCAAGGCCACCATACACCCCCTGTTCAAAAAGGGCTCCGCTACGGCATGATCCTGTTTATCACCTCAGAAGTGTTCTTCTTCTTAGGCTTCTTTTGAGCCTTTTATCACGCGAGTCTCGCACCAACCCCAGAACTAGGAGGCTGCTGACCTCCTACGGGCATTACAACCCTTGACCCCTTTGAGGTCCCCCTCCTTAACACAGCCGTTCTTCTTGCCTCAGGGGTCACAGTCACGTGGGCCCACCACAGCATCATAGAAGGTGAACGAAAGCAAGCAGTACAGTCTCTTGCACTAACTATTCTCCTTGGATTCTACTTTACATTCCTGCAGGGCTTGGAGTACTACGAAGCCCCCTTTACAATTGCAGACGGCGTATATGGCTCCACCTTCTTTGTGGCCACGGGCTTTCACGGACTCCACGTAATTATTGGCTCAACATTTTTAGCCGTCTGTCTGGTCCGACAGATTTTACACCACTTCACATCTGAACACCACTTCGGGTTTGAAGCAGCCGCCTGATATTGACATTTCGTAGATGTTGTATGATTATTCCTCTATATCTCAATCTACTGATGAGGATCTTAATCTTTCTAGTACTAAACGTCAGTATAAGTGACTTCCAATCACCCGGTCTTGGTTAAAGCCCAAGGAAAGATAATGAACCTAGTTACAACCGTGCTTATGATCACCGCCCTCCTTTCTATTATTCTGGCCCTTGTCTCCTTCTGGCTCCCTCAGATAACCCCTGACCACGAAAAGCTCTCCCCTTATGAATGTGGCTTTGACCCCGTGGGGTCCGCCCGTCTACCTTTCTCGCTCCGTTTCTTCTTGGTTGCCATCCTCTTTCTGCTCTTCGACCTAGAGATTGCCCTCCTTCTCCCCCTCCCCTGAGGAGACCAGCTGACAGCCCCACTAACAACATTTCTGTGGGCCACTGCCGTTCTTATGCTTCTTACCCTCGGCCTAATCTACGAATGGATACAGGGCGGACTAGAGTGGGCCGAATAGACACTTAGTTTAAGAAAAACCTTTGATTTCGGCTCAAAAACTTGTGGTTAAAGTCCATAATTGTCTAATGACCCCTGTTCACTTTGCCTTCTCCTCGGCTTTCCTGCTAGGCCTTACTGGCCTAGCCTTCCACCGAACCCACCTTCTATCCGCCCTTTTATGCCTAGAAGGTATGATACTCTCCTTATTCATCGCTCTCTCACTTTGAACTTTACAACTAGGTACCACAAGCTTCTCCGCGGCCCCCATACTCCTACTAGCCTTCTCAGCTTGTGAAGCGAGCGCAGGCCTAGCCCTGCTCGTCGCCACAGCCCGCACCCACGGTACTGACCGACTTCAAAGCCTAAACCTCCTCCAGTGCTAAAGATCTTAATTCCCACCCTAATGCTTATCCCCACTCCGTGAGTGGCCCCAGCTAAATGGGTTTGACCCACCACGCTTACACATAGCCTACTAATTGCCCTGGCAAGCCTCTTCTGGCTTTCTAATGCAGCAGAAACCGGTTGAACTGCCCTTAATTTTTATATAGCTACGGACGCTCTCTCCACCCCTCTCCTAGTTCTTACCTGCTGACTCCTTCCTCTCATAATCCTGGCCAGCCAGAACCACACGGCCTCTGAACCTCTCAACCGACAACGGGCTTACCTCACCCTTCTAACATCTCTTCAGGTCTTTCTCATCCTAGCTTTTGGGGCCACCGAAATCATTATGTTTTATGTCATATTTGAAGCCACACTAATCCCCACGCTCATTCTTATTACCCGCTGGGGTAACCAAACGGAGCGCCTAAATGCAGGTGTTTATTTTCTCTTTTACACCCTCGCCGGCTCCCTCCCTCTTCTTGTCGCCCTACTACTCCTCCAAAACAGCACCGGCACCCTCTCCCTCTTAACACTCCCCTACTCCGACCCGTTACAGCTTTCCTCATACGCCCACAAACTATGGTGAACTGGCTGTCTTCTTGCGTTTCTCGTAAAAATACCGCTCTATGGAGTACACCTTTGACTGCCAAAAGCACACGTAGAAGCCCCCGTCGCGGGCTCCATAATCCTGGCTGCGGTACTTCTAAAGCTCGGCGGCTACGGGATAATGCGGATGGTTGTGATACTTGAGCCTCTCACGAAAGAACTTAGCTACCCTTTTATCGTCTTCGCTTTATGAGGTGTTATCATGACCGGCTCAATCTGTCTCCGCCAGACAGACCTAAAGTCCCTTATTGCCTACTCCTCTGTCAGCCACATGGGCTTGGTTGTGGGGGGTATCCTGATTCAAACCCCTTGAGGATTCTCCGGGGCCCTCGTTCTCATGATTGCACATGGACTGGYCTCCTCCGCACTCTTTTGCCTTGCTAACACAAGCTACGAACGAACACACAGCCGAACGATGCTGCTGGCCCGAGGCCTCCAAATGGTCCTACCTCTTATAACCGCATGATGGTTCATTGCTAGCCTCGCCAATCTAGCCCTCCCCCCTCTCCCCAACCTGATGGGGGAACTAATAATTATTACTTCTCTCTTCAACTGATCATGATGGACCATTATCTTAACAGGGGGCGGCACCCTTATTACAGCAAGCTACTCCCTCTATATGTTCCTCATATCCCAACGGGGCCCCCTTCCCACCCACATTATTGCCCTAGACCCCTCCCACACACGAGAACACCTGCTTGTAGCCCTACATCTCCTCCCCCTGATCTTGCTCATCCTAAAACCCGAGCTGATCTGAGGGTGGGCCTCTTGTAGATATAGTTTAACCAAAACATTAGATTGTGATTTTAAAGACAAGGGTTAAAATCCCCTTATCCACCGAGAGAGGCTCGCCAGCAACGAAGACTGCTAATCTCCGCAACCTTGGTTGGACCCCAAGGCTCACTCGAAGGGCTCCTAAAGGATAACAGCTCATCCATTGGTCTTAGGAACCAAAAACTCTTGGTGCAAATCCAAGTAGCAGCTATGCATCCCACTTCACTGATAATAACTTCTAGTCTGATTATTATTTTTACATTACTGGCCTACCCAGTACTCTCTACCTTAACCCCTCAGCCCAAAGCCACAAATTGAGCCACATCACACGTCAAGACAGCAGTGAAACTTGCATTCTTCCTCAGCCTTCTACCTCTTTTCCTGTTTTTCAATGAAGGGGCCGAAACAATCGTAACCTCCTGAACTTGGATAAACACCACCTGCTTTGATATCAACATTAGCTTTAAATTCGACCACTACTCTATCATCTTTACCCCTATCGCCCTTTACGTCACCTGATCTATTCTCGAATTTGCATCTTGGTATATGCACGCAGACCCAAACATAAATCGTTTCTTTAAATACCTTTTAATTTTTCTTATCGCCATAATTATTCTCGTTACAGCAAACAACATGTTTCAACTGTTCATTGGATGGGAGGGCGTTGGCATTATATCGTTCCTTCTTATTGGCTGGTGATACGCCCGAGCGGACGCTAACACCGCTGCTCTTCAAGCTGTCGTATATAACCGCGTAGGAGACATTGGGCTAATGTTCAGCATAGCTTGAATAGCCATAAATCTTAACTCCTGAGAAATACAGCAAGTCTTCATCACCTCTAAAGACTTTGATCTTACATTCCCTCTTTTAGGACTAGTGCTTGCCGCTACCGGCAAGTCCGCCCAGTTTGGACTTCATCCTTGGCTCCCTTCTGCCATGGAGGGTCCTACGCCGGTCTCTGCCCTACTACACTCCAGCACCATGGTCGTTGCTGGCATTTTTCTGTTGATTCGTATAAGTCCCCTACTAGAGAATAACCAAACAGTCCTCACTACCTGCCTATGTCTCGGAGCACTTACTACCCTTTTTACAGCCACTTGCGCACTTACTCAAAACGACATTAAAAAGATCGTTGCCTTCTCTACCTCGAGCCAGTTGGGGTTAATAATGGTTACCATCGGACTAAATCAGCCCCAACTAGCCTTTCTACACATCTGTACCCACGCCTTCTTTAAGGCAATACTTTTCCTCTGTTCAGGCTCTGTTATCCATAGCTTGAACGATGAACAAGACATCCGTAAAATGGGAGGCATGCATCACCTCACCCCCTTTACCTCCTCTTGCTTAACAATTGGGAGCCTAGCTCTTACCGGCACCCCTTTCTTGGCTGGCTTCTTCTCAAAAGACGCCATCATTGAAGCCCTGAACACATCCCACCTAAACGCCTGAGCCCTCACTCTTACCCTCCTGGCCACTTCCTTCACTGCTATCTACAGCCTACGCGTAGTCTACTTCGTTTCAATGGGCCACCCCCGATTTAACCCCCTTTCCCCTATTAATGAAAACAACCCCTCCGTAATCAACCCCATCAAACGTTTGGCCTGGGGTAGTATCATTGCCGGACTCTTGATTACCTCAAGTATCACCCCCTTGAAGACCCCAATTATGACCATGCCTCCCCTCCTCAAACTAGCTGCCCTCCTTGTCACAGTCACGGGTCTCATCCTGGCCCTAGAACTAGCCTCTCTCACAAGTAAACAATATCAGACCACCCCAAACTTAACCACCCACCACTTCTCTAACATATTAGGCTTTTTCCCAACAATTGTTCATCGCCTTACCCCTAAAGTTAACTTGATCCTGGGCCAAACTATCGCCAGCCAGATGGTAGACCAGACCTGGCTTGAAAAAGCAGGCCCAAAGGCGATTGCCAACACCAGCCTCCCTCTTATCACCACAACAAGCAACACCCAGCAGGGCCTAATTAAGACCTACCTCGCCTTGTTCCTCCTTACCCTTACCCTCACAGTCCTTGTCACCACGTACTAGACAGCCCGAAGGGTCCCCCGGCTAAGTCCTCGCGTCAACTCCAACACCACAAATAAAGTAAGCAAGAGCACCCACGCACTCAACACAAGCATGGCCCCTCCCGACGAATATATAAGCGCCACCCCACCAATATCCCCTCGGAACACAGAAAAGTCCCCCAGCTCATCAGCTGGCACCCAGGACACTTCATGCCATCCACCCCAAACAGCACTTGACGCCACCCCCACCCCTGCGGCGTACATTACCATATATAACAGAACAGGGCGACTTCCTCAGCTTTCTGGGAAGGGCTCAGCAGCAAGAGCTGACGAGTACGCGAACACCACTAGCATCCCTCCTAAATAAATTAGAAACAGGACTAAGGATAAGAAAGGACCACCATGCCCAACTAAAACACCACACCCCATGCCAGCTACAACCACCAATCCTAAAGCAGCAAAGTAAGGGGAAGGATTAGAAGCCACAGCTACCAAACCCAGCACCAACCCCAATAAGAACAAACACATAATATAGGTCATAATTCCTGCCAGGACTTTAACCAGGACTAATGGCTTGAAAAACCACCGTTGTATTCAACTACAAGAACCTTAATGGCCAGCCTACGAAAAACACACCCCCTACTTAAAATTGCAAACAGTGCACTAGTCGACCTCCCCGCCCCCTATAATATTTCCGTATGATGAAACTTTGGTTCCCTCCTGGGCCTTTGTTTAATCATTCAAATCCTAACCGGGCTCTTCCTCGCTATACATTACACCTCTGATATCGCAACTGCCTTCTCGTCAGTTGGACATATTTGCCGTGATGTTAACTACGGATGACTTATCCGTAATCTCCACGCCAACGGTGCCTCTTTCTTCTTCATCTGCATCTATATGCACATTGGACGGGGCTTGTACTACGGCTCCTACCTGTATAAAGAAACGTGAAACATTGGGGTCGTTCTTCTCCTCCTTGTAATAATAACCGCTTTCGTGGGTTACGTCCTCCCCTGAGGGCAAATGTCCTTCTGGGGCGCCACTGTCATCACCAATCTTCTTTCCGCAGTTCCTTACATTGGCAACGCCTTAGTCCAATGAATCTGAGGGGGCTTTTCGGTAGATAACGCCACGCTCACGCGATTCTTTGCCTTTCACTTTCTCTTCCCCTTCGTAATTGCAGGTGCAACTCTTATCCATCTTCTCTTCCTACATGAAACCGGCTCAAACAACCCCCTTGGTCTAAACTCAGACGCAGACAAAGTCTCTTTTCACCCTTACTTCTCTTACAAAGACCTCTTGGGCTTTGCGGCACTACTAATTGCTCTAACAGCCCTAGCACTATTCTCCCCAAACCTCTTAGGAGACCCAGATAACTTCACCCCTGCAAACCCACTGGTAACCCCTCCTCACATCAAGCCTGAATGATACTTCTTGTTTGCTTACGCTATCCTTCGCTCCATCCCAAACAAGCTTGGAGGCGTTCTAGCCCTTCTAGCCTCAATTCTTGTCCTCATAGTGGTACCCATCCTTCACACATCAAAGCAGCGGGGCCTAACCTTTCGTCCCGTAACCCAATTCCTTTTCTGAACCCTCATTGCAGACGTCGCCATTCTTACATGAATCGGTGGCATACCTGTTGAACACCCCTTTATTATCATTGGCCAAATTGCATCTCTCCTATACTTCTTTCTTTTCTTAGCCCTATTCCCCCTAGCGGGATGGGTAGAAAACAAGGCTCTAGGATGAGCTTGCGGTGGTAGCTCAGCGCCAGAGCGCCGGTCTTGTAAGCCGGACGCCGGAGGTTAAAACCCTCCCCACCGCTCAACGAAGGGGGTCAGGCCCCCCCCCCGGCCGCTCAACGAACGGAGGCCAAAAAAACCCCCCGTGGCTCAAAGAAAGGAGATTTTAACTCCTACCCCTAGCTCCCAAAGCTAGGATTCTAAAATTAAACTGTTCCTTGGCGTATGTACTGATTTCAGTATATGTGCTACAACTAGTACATGTATGTATTATCACCACGAATTTATATGAACCAAATCAATAGCATATAAGGACATATATGGTGTATCAACACTTCTCGATGTTCAACGGTCATACATCAACATAATACGAAGAGAAACATAAAGCAAGTAGAGCTTTACATAACATTTAACTAAGTCAAGGATAGGCGAGATTTAAGACCGAACTCAAACACTCATTAGTTAAGTTATACGTTTTTCCACAACCCGTCAGATATCCAGCACGCGATGTAGTAAGAACCGACCATCAGTTGATTTCTTAATGCCAACGGTTATTGAAGGTGAGGGACAAGTATTTGTGGGGGTTTCACAGAGTGCACTATTCCTGGCATTTGGTTCCTACTTCAAGGCCATTGATTGATGTTATTCCTCGCACTTTCATTGACGCTGACATAAGTTAATGTTGGGGTCCATTTCCGAGAGACCCAGCATGCCGGGCGTTCACTCCAGCGAGCAAGGGGTTTTTTTTTTTTTTTTCCTTTCACTTGACATAACAGAGCGCATACGGTATTAACAGACAAGGTATGAGCATTTATCTCGCCCCTGCGAGATATATTTTGAGTGTTGGATAGATATTCTAAAAAGACTTACATACTTGTATCTCAAGAGCATAAAGAGTGATTTCTTACTCGAAACATCCCTAAGATTACCCCTGGTTTCCTCGCGTTAAACCCCCCCTACCCCCCTAAAGTCCAGGGATCACTAACACTCCTGCAAACCCCCCGGAAACAGGACAACCTCTAGAAGCTTTGTTGGGGCGAAAAATGTGCTTATTTACATTATTAAAATAATGCATGT